ATAAAAGTATTTGCCCCAAGGAAAAATCCCAGAATTCCTTCTATTTTCTGGGTTTGGAAAAGTGCGGATTTTCAAGAAAGGGAATCTTATGATATGTTAGGAATCTCTTATGATAATCATCCGCGTCTGAAACGTATTTTAATGCCCGAAAGTTGGATAGGATGGCCTTTGCGTAAAGATTATATCGCCCCCAATTTTTATGAAATACAAGATGCTCACTAAATGATAAAAATAAGAAAGTAATCCGCCCTTCGACAACCCCAGATTTTCAAGGAATATATGTACATTTTTTTATAGATTAGACAGAATAATTGAGGTTTCATTCATATCTTATATCTTATTATGGATGAGATAAATAATCAAATTTGGAAATAAAGAAGAGAATAATATAGGGATTCATTCTTCATCTAGAAAGAGCATATCTCCGGACACATAGATAAATTATGTAGGATGATCAAGACCACTAATAAATATATATCTATTCCCAAATTCATTAAAATGAATATGGGAATAGATACTCATACAAATGAATCGCCGGGAACCAGATTTGAACTGGTGACACGAGGATTTTCAGTCCTCTGCTCTACCGGCTGAGCTATCCCGACCATTCTTGACGTACCATCCTCATTGTAAGAAATTACTTGAGTCTATGTCAACTAAATAAAAAAAAAAAGACTTTGTAAGTTTCAGTAGTAGTAATGATTATGTATTCTTAATTATTCATATGAGGATTCTTTGCTCAAAGATAAGATGTTCATTTGTACGTTTATCATATATAAAAAAATTCTACGTGTGTCAAATATATTCAACTACAAATTCCAACAAGACTTGTTCTTATGATAACAAAAAGAAAAATTCCATCCGGATCCTTTTGTGAAAGAATAGACTGAATAAGACAATAATGAATTTTCACGAATTTTCATTTTAAAATAAAAAGAGGATAAGAGGATATAGGAGAAAAAATTAGAGAATAAAATGCTCTTTTGGGGATAGAGGGACTTGAACCCTCACGATTTCTAAAGTCGACGGATTTTCCTCTTACTAAAAATTTCATTGGTGTCAGTATTGACATGTAGAATGGGACTCTATCTTTATTCTCGTCTGATTAATCAGTTCTTCAAAAGATCCATCAGACTATGCTGGAGTGACTGATTTGATCAATGAATATTCCATTTTTTCTTCAAGTTGTAATTGATTTGATTCACATCTTTCATTTGTGATAGAAATATTTACAAATAGAAGAATATAAGTTTGGAGTCTTCATTAATCAATTAAAATAGTATTTCAGTACATAATATATATTTCAGTACATATATATATATATGTTTATCCTTGATCCTTTCTTGAATTTTTCTAGAAGGATTCATTTCCTACTGCGAAAGGAAATGTAGTCAACTCCATTTGTTAGAACAGCTTCCATTGAGTCTCTGCACCTATCCTTTTTTGATTTTCACTTTCTGAACTTTTATTTGTTTGTTTTCGGAAAGCAGGATTTGGCTCAGGATTGCCCATTGTGAATTCCAGGGTTTCTCTGAATTTGAAAGTTTTCACTTGGTAAGTTTCCATACCAAGGCTCAATCCAATTAAGTCCGTAGCGTCTACCAATTTCGCCATATCCCCCCTTTTTTCTTTGAGATTGGGATCTCATTAGGATGTTTTTTCATTTGTATTATGAGAATGAGATTCTATGCTGGAACTATTGAATTTATTAGATACCTATTCCCATATTGAAAAAAAGTTTCCTTCTATTTGATTGATTTTCTTTCGTCTATATCGGATACCCATATTTGGTCGAATCAGAAATGATTCTATTATCTCTGTATTCGCAATTCAATAGAAAGATATATATACCACATATATATCTATTTTATCTGTCCGTCCTTCTATCATTTTTTGATAGAATTTAGAATACTCGAACGTTCGATTCTTTTTTTTTCTTCTTTTCCTTAGAGCGTACATATAAAGACCCTATGATAACAAAACTAAAATCAAAAATACATTTATTAATTTAGTAATTCGATAGAAATATAGACTTTCTAATTACTTATCAAATCTCTTTTGATAATCCATCCAATTTTTTAGAATAGTAAATAGTATTCTATATACTATTATTCTATATATAGTAAATATACTAATACTTTTATTTTATATATTATTTTATATACTATTTTCTATATACTATTCTACATATTTTATATTATACTATTATTACATATATTATATATATTCTAATTCTAATATATATATTCTAATATATATATATATAACGTATTCTATAAATAATATTAAAGAATATCGAAAGCATATAGAAAAAAATATTTCTATAGAATATTAATATATATAAAGAATATTCATATCTCATATATAATTATATAAAATATAATAACATATAGAATATAATAATATATATATATTTAATTATTAATTAATTATATAATAATAATAAGCAAAAAAAAAATGTAAAATATTATTAACATATTTAAACATATATATATTGTTA